GAATACCTCATTCAAGAATTTTTTTTGATCCAACCCGTAGGAATCAATAGAAAAGGCAAATCCCCTACGAAACACCAGATCCGGCTCGGTTATTGATAGAGTGAATAGATCCGCCATTTCTGGGAATCTCTCTTCTGATTCAAAAAAATCGTGACGTAACGCGTATCCCCCTTTGTTCCGGTCATGGAATAGATGAAAGAAATCAAAAAATGGATTTTTGTTCAAGAATGAAATCTTATTGGAGCTGTCCATATCCGGTTCATCCTTCGGAACCAGATCCGGGATGTGATATGGTTCCGAAGGATGAATTGAGACGGTATCTTGTAAATACGTAATTATCTTGAATATATCAACCATTTCTTTATTTTCCGCTCGCCTGGAAGGGACAAAAGAAACATCTTGTTTTTTCTTCAACAATTTATGATCTCTAGTGGACCTCTCAGTAGGATTCGAACCCAGATGAAGTTCTGACCATCTGTCATAGAAAAAAGAACGAATGGATCTTGTAGGATTCCCAATAAATTCTTCGATTTCTTCCGGAAGCAGATGATTATTCATCCGCTTCTCAGGTTCCGTGAATAGCCAGGACATGGAGGAAGATCCAAAAAGGCATTTCGGGAATCGATCTGATTCTATCTCTGTTCGTTCCGTTTGAAGAAAGGAAGGATCCCAAAGAATCGATCTCTCTTTTAGTTGCTGAATCTCTGTTTGATCGATCAATGTGTGATATTCTGAATTCTCATTTATAACGGAATCGAAATGATCTCTGGATTGATCAGAAGAAGATCCTTTCCATTGGCTAGAATCCGTTACTTGAACGAAAATAGACCTTGTGGAATCATATTGAATATTTGACAATACATTCCGTACCTTGCTAAAAAACCGATCCTTGTTTACCAACCACACATTGTCTAACCAAATCCAATTCTCTCTCGAGACGTTCCTCCAAAAATCCGATTCGTGCTGATTCTTCCCCCAACTAACGAAGAGATCTTGGCGGAATTGCCACATATGAAATTGAGCACAATTTTGCAAAGAAATACCCCACTTGTTTCTCGAGAAGAGATGGGAAACATGCTCAATATCATTGGATTGCATAGTTGCCCCAGCTCCTTGTTGTTTGAAGAAACTCTCCCCCTGAATTGGTCTTTTTTCACGAAAAGCAGACATGAGATAACAAATCAAGTCTTTCCCTAAGATTTTGAATAGCTGTCCCGAATTCAAGTTGATTATGTTTCGTTTCTTCCTCGGAGAAAGACGATCAAAAAATTCCCAATCATGGTCCTTGCGGATCGGATCATCCGTATAGGATAAAAAAAGAAACTCCAGATATTTGCTATCTTTCTCTTTGAATGAGATCTCAATTCCAGCTACGGTTTCCTTAGATATCTGACAACTAGAATCCCTATTTTTTCCGATCCGGTTCCTCCACCACCGCGAACCCCGGTTAGATTCAGGCATGATACGCTTTTTCTTTATTGGGATAACCCAAGTACTCTCTTGCGGATCCATGAAACAACTCTCAGAAATCTTTTTCCCTTTTGGAAGATACAGGAGCGAAACAATCAACCTATTTCTATTGGAAGACCAAAAAGATTCTTCCAATGTCTCCTTTCTGGGTCCAATGGAATTCATAGGTATAGGAAGAAGCCCCATCAAATAGAGATTTTTTCTTTCGACCATCTTTCGATTGTTAATACGAGATATAAGGACCACTACTACAAGCAGTACTACACCTTTGATCGTGAAATATCGATTGCTTGTTGCACCCTGTGAATCACGTGAAAGTAGGATACTCCAAATTCGGGGGTCAAATAGTTTCATAAAACGTTCTTGGTGGAAAAAAATGTGAGTGAAAGATCCCACTGAATCGAATTTGATCCATGAATCTAAGAAATAGTGAGAATTCTTGATCTCTCTCAATATCTCTCTCAATTCGAATATCCAGGATTTGAATTGATGTCGTTTCATTGATTCCTCCTAAAGATTTCATTTCAATTGGAATTTGGTTATTCACGATGTACGATGATCCCTGTTAAGCATCCATGGCTGAATGGTTAAAGCGCCCAACTCATAATTGGCAAATTCGTAGGTTCAATTCCTGCTGGATGCACGCCAATGGGAACATTCAATAAGTCTATTGGAATTGGCTCTGTATCAATGGAATCTCATCATCCATACATAGCGAATTGGTATGGTATATTCATACCATAACATATGAACAGTAAGAACTAGAATTCTTATCGATACTGGAACTCATAGGGAAGAAAATGGATTTATGGATGGAATCAAATATGCAGTATTTACAGAAAAAAGTATTCGGTTATTGGGGAACAATCAATATACTTCTAATGTCGAATCAGGATCAACTAGGACAGAAATAAAGCATTGGGTCGAACTCTTCTTTGGTGTCAAGGTAAGAGCTATGAATAGTCATCGACTCCCGGGAAAGGGTAAAAGGATGGGACCTATTATGGGACATACAATGCATTACAGACGTATGATCATTACGCTTCAACCGGGTTATTCTATTCCACCTCTTATAGAGAAAAGAACTTAAAGCAAAAGACTTAATAACACGGCAATACATTTATACAAAACTTCTACCCCGAGCACACGCAATGGAGCCGTAGACAGTCAAGTGAAATCCAATCCACGAAATAATTTGATCTATGGACAGCATCGTTGTGGTAAAGGTCGTAATGCCAGAGGGATCATTACCGCAGGGCATAGAGGGGGAGGTCATAAGCGTCTATACCGTAAAATCGACTTTCGACGGAATGAAAAAGGGATATCTGGTAGAATCGTAACCATAGAATATGACCCTAATCGAAATGCATACATTTGTCTCATACACTATGGGGATGGTGAGAAGAGATATATTTTACATCCCAGAGGGGCTATAATTGGAGATACCATTGTTTCTGGTACAGAAGTTCCTATATCAATGGGAAATGCCCTACCTTTGAGTGCGGTTTGAACTATTGATTTACGTAATTGGAAGTAACCAATTAGGTTTACGACGAAACCTAGAAATCGATCACTGATCCAATTGGAGTACCTCTACGGGATAGACCTCAACAGAAAACTGTTGAGTAACGGCAGCAAGTGATTGAGTTCAGTAGTTCCTCATAGAAAATTATTGACTCTAGAGATATGGTAATATGGAGAAGACAAAATTGTTTGAAGCGCGCACAGAACCGGAAGCGCCCCTTGTTTCAAAGAGAGGAGGATGGGTTATTCACATTTCATTTGATGGTCAGAGGCGAATTGAAAGTTAAGCAGTGATAATTAGAAAGACCCCCCGGGGAAAAATAGAGATGTCTCCTACGTTACCCGTAATATGTGCAAGTATCGACGTAATTTCATAGAGTCATCCGGTCTGAATGCTACATGAAGAACATAAGCCAGATGACGGAACGGGGAGACCTAGGATGTAGAAGATCATAACATAAGTGATTCGGCAGATTTGGATTCCTATATATCCACTCATGTGGTACTTCATCATACGATTCATATAAAATCCATCTGTCTAGATATCATCATATACATCTAGAAAGCCGTATGCTTTGGAAGAAGCTTGTACAGTTTGGGAAGGGGTTTTGATTGATAAAAAAGAAGAATCTACTTCAACCGATATGCCCTTAGGCACGGCCATACATAACATAGAAATCACACTTGGAAAGGGTGGACAATTAGCTAGAGCAGCAGGCGCTGTAGCGAAACTAATTGCAAAAGAGGGTAAATCGGCCACATTAAGATTACCATCTGGGGAGGTCCGTTTGATATCCAAAAACTGCTTAGCAACAGTCGGACAAGTGGGTAATGTTGGGGTGAACCAAAAAAGTTTGGGTAGAGCCGGATCTAAGTGTTGGCTAGGTAAGCGTCCTGTAGTAAGAGGAGTAGTTATGAACCCTGTAGACCATCCCCATGGGGGCGGTGAAGGGAGAGCCCCAATTGGTAGAAAAAAACCCACAACCCCTTGGGGTTATCCTGCGCTTGGAAGAAGAAGTAGGAAAAGGAACAAATATAGTGATAGTTTTATTCTTCGTCGCCGTAAATAGGAACATTGAAAATCGAATTTTTGGAATTGGAAATAATATGATGGGCGAACGACGGGAATTGAACCCGCGCATGGTGGATTCACAATCCACTGCCTTGATCCACTTGGCTACATCCGCCCCTTCCCTTATCTAGCTAAAGGATTTTCTCTTTTTTCCATTCATCATTATACTTCAGATTAAGATCGAGATATTGGACATAGAATGCCAATTTCAAAAATGTAAAAAAGGGAGTAATCAGCCGTGACACGTTCACTCAAAAAAAATCCTTTTGTAGCTAATCATTTATCGGGAAGAATTGAAAAACTCAACAGGAGGGAGGAGAAAGAAATCATAGTGACTTGGTCTCGGGCATCTACCATTATACCCACAATGATTGGCCATACAATCGCTATTCATAATGGAAAGGAACATTTACCTATTTATATCACAGATCGTATGGTCGGTCACAAATTGGGAGAATTTGCACCTACTCTCACTTTCGTGAGACACGCGAGAAACGATAATAAATCTCGTCGTTAGTCGTTCTACTAAGTATTCATGTGAAAAGCCTTATCTTATATCTTAGAGGTATATTTATTTTCTTTTTCATAAGACTTAGACTTTTCTGACTTATCTTATACTATACTTCACCTAGGCACTTATCATTCATTGGCGGGGGAGAACTTTTATGATAAAGAACGAAAATTCGGATAGAGAAGCAAAAGTTTTAGCTCAACATATATATATGTCTGTTTTCAAAGCACGAAGAGTAATTGATCAGATTCGGGGACGTTCTTATGAGGAAACACTCATGATACTGGAACTAATGCCTTATTGGGCATCTTATCCAATTTTAAAATTAGTTTATTCTGCAGCAGCAAATGCTAGTCATAATATGGGTTTAAATGAAGCTGATTTATTTATTAGTAAAGCTGAAGTCAATAGAGGTGCTATTGTAAAAAAGTTAAAACCCCGGGCTCGAGGACGTAGTTATCTGATAAAAAAAACCACTTGTCATATAAAGATTTCTTTAAAATCTAAAATTTAGATTCCTATTTAGAAAAAAATGGATGGAAAAAGAATATAAAAATATGGGACAAAAAATAAATCCACTTGGTTTCAGACTTGGAACAACTCAAAGTCATCATTCTTTTTGGTTCGCAAAATCAAAGAATTTTTCCATGGGTCTACAAGAAGATGAAAGAATACGGAATTGTATTAAGGACTATGTAAAAAAAAATAAGAAAATATCCTCAGGTTTCGAAGGAATTGCCCATATAGTAATTCAAAAAAGAATAGATTTGATTCAGGTCATAATCTACATTGGATTTCCCAACTTATTAATAGAAGGACGGACACGGGGAGTCGAAGAATTACAGATGAATGTACAAAAAAAGTTTCATTCTGTAAACCGGAGACTCAATATTGCTATCACAAGAATTGAAAAGCCTTATGGACAACCTAATATTCTTGCAGAATATATAGCTTTACAATTAAAAAATAGAGTCTCATTTCGAAAGGCAATGAAAAAAGCTATTGAATTAACTGAACAAACGGGTACAAAAGGAATTCAAGTGCAAATTGCAGGACGTATAGACGGAAAAGAGATTGCACGTATCGAATGGATCAGAGAAGGCAGGGTTCCCTTACAAACAATTCGCGCTAAAATTGATCACTGTTCCTATACAATTAGAACTATCTATGGAGTCTTAGGCATCAAAATTTGGATATTTGTAAACCAAGAATAAGAAAATAAGAATAATGGACCTTTCTTTATCTCGCCATTCTGCTCATCGATAAAAAATATTTCTAAACTCTTTTATTATTTTTTTCTTAATCAAAGAAAAACAAACAATTATAATTCTATAAGGTTGAATAAAAATTTGATTTACCCTTTGATTTCATTTAGATTTTATTATAATTGCTATGCTCAGTGTGTGACTCGTTAGTTTTTTCTTTAGAGTTTAGAATTTATATTGAAAAAAAAAAAAAAAAAAAATAAACAGTCTGACCCGACTATAAACTTAGTAACTATCAAAACTCAATAAACTCAAAACTAAAAACCAACTTATTGCTTCATATTGTCGAGATCCCAAGAAACAGTCACTATATGACTGAATCGATCATATAGTTGTAGCAACTGAAATTCTTTTAATAAAAAAGAAATCTGATTATGAATTGTGAAAAAAAAAAGGGGATGTGGAAAAATGGAAGGATGATAGAAAGAGAGAATAAAGATATCAATGATATATGATTCCCATATGTATGGTTTATGAAGAATTCACCCATAAAAAAATAAAAAAGGCAGTGTTATAAAGCATCAACATCAATATATAATCATCAATATATAATAAAAATAAAAAATATCTAATTACAACTAATTACAATGGAATAAGAAATATACAAATAAAAAATAGAAACTATAGAAGAAAATAAATTAAATAAATGAAATTAAAATAATAATCTAAATAATTTAAAAATAATTTAATCGAGCTTCGGGTTAAGAAAAACTGAGGAGATTAACTCGCAAACAAATAACAAATTTTGTTGAGAGCTCCATTGCAGAGTTAAAGCCTAAGCATTAATAGAGAAGCTATGGGAACGATGGAACCCGTGATTACCATAGGATTTTCTTGAAAACGAATCAATCCTAATGATTCATTGGGTAGGATGGCGGAATGAACCAAAAAAAAAATATATTTATTCTGAATGGTCATGAATTGACCCTACAAATGAAGGAGGAAAGAGTCAATATTCGCCCGCGAAACCTTTCTTTATTTTTCTTTAATTTCAGAATTTATTTTCTTTTTTATTAGAAATTTTGATAAAATAAAATAGAAAAACACGCCTAGTTATATATAAAGCTACCTATGTAACAAATTAAAAAATTCAATATAAAAAATGAGTATATTCTTTATTTTGATAGAATGAAATACAGAAATACATGTGTATATTGTGTATATATATATAATATTATTGAATCATTTAATTCGTGAGGAGCTGGATGAGAAGAAACTCTCATGTCCGGTTTTGAAGTAGAGATGGAATTCAGAAACAACCATCAACTATAACCCCAAAAGAACCAGATTTCGTAAACAACATAGAGGTCGAATGAAGGGAATATCTTGCCGAGGCAATCAGATTTGTTTTGGCAGATACGCTCTTCAGGCACTTGAACCTGCTTGGATCACAGCTAGACAAATAGAAGCAGGGCGAAGAGCAATGACACGATATGCGCGTCGTGGTGGAAATATATGGGTACGTATCTTTCCCGACAAACCTGTTACTGTGAGACCTACAGAAACACGTATGGGTTCGGGCAAGGGATCCCCCGAATATTGGGTATCCGTTGTTAAACCGAGCCGAATACTTTATGAAATTAGTGGAGTATCAGAAACTGTAGCCAAAGCTGCTATGAAAATAGCAGCATGCAAAATGCCTATACGAACTCAATTTGTTATTTCAGGATAGGTAAACAAAAGTAAAAGAAGAAGGAGTATGGATAATGAAAAAAAAACTACGGATTTCTTTATCTCTGGATAGACAATATTTCTTTTTTTTTTTCATTATCCCTTGCATTTAAATAAGAGATTAAAATAAAAATGATATGATTCAACCTCAGACCCTTTTGAATGTAGCAGATAACAGTGGAGCTCAAGAATTGATGTGTATTCGAATCCTAGGAACTGGTAATCACCGATATGCTCATATTGGCGATGTTATTGTTGCTGTAATAAAAGAAGCAGTGCCCAACATGCCTCTAGAAAGATCAGAAATAATTAGAGCTGTGATTGTACGCACGTGTAAAGAACTCAAACGTGACAACGGCATGATAATACGATATGATGACAATGCAGCGGTTATCATTGATCAAGAAGGAAATCCAAAAGGAACTCGAATCTTTGGTGCGATTGCTCGAGAATTGCGACAGTTAAATTTTACTAAAATAGTTTCATTAGCACCCGAAGTCTTATAGATTCTTATAGACGAAAATAGGATATATCCTATCTATATTCTATATATAGAATATTCAAATATCTGAAATAGATCTGATTAATAGATTGTGTCTCATGTATATACTTTAAATTTCTAAGAAATTTTAATAATGAAATAATAAAAAATAAAACAAAAAAGAAGCATGTTGATTATATCAAAATTAGAAGGCACCAATAACTATAGTTCATCATGGGTAGGGACATTATTGCCGATATAATAACTTCTATAAGAAATACTGACATAGATCAAAAAGGAAGAGTTCAAATAGTATCTACTAATATCACTAAAAACATTGTGAAAATACTTTTACGAGAAGGTTTTATTGAAAACGTTCGAAAACATCAAGAAAGTCAAAAAAATTTCTTGGTTTCAACCTTACGACATAGAAAGACTAGGAAAGGGAATAAAATAAAATTAAAGCGTATCAGCCGACCCGGTCTACGAATCTATTCCAACTATCAACGAATTCCTAAAATTTTAGGTGGAATGGGAATTGTAATTCTTTCTACTTCTCGAGGTATAATGACAGATCGAGAAGCTCGACTAGAAAAAATTGGAGGAGAAATTTTGTGTTATATATGGTGATTTTCCTGAGGTACCCTAATTTTCTCTTGAACTTACTATTTGTAAAAGAGAGAGGAGAAGTGAATTATAGAACTCTTCCTCTATTAGTTAATACTTAAAGGGGGTTCCCTGGAATGAAAGAACAAAAATTGATTCATGAGGGTTTAATTACTGAATCACTTCCCAACGGTATGTTCCGAGTTCGATTAGATAATGAAGATCTAATTCTAGGTTATATTTCAGGGAGAATCCGACGCAGTTTTATACGTATACTACCCGGAGATAGAGTAAAAATCGAAATGAGTCGTTATGATTCAACCAGGGGACGTATAATTTATAGACTTCGCAAAAAAGATTCGAACGATTAGATCATTCTTTGAAACATCCTTTTCGTAGGGATATAATTCGAGGTTCAAAAATGCAATAAACTAATTTCTGTTTCCAAAAAAATAGATTCAGAATGAAAATAAGGAATGATAAATATGAAAATAAGGGCTTCTGTTCGTAAAATTTGTGAAAAATGTCGTTTGATTCGTAGGCGGGGGCGAATTATAGTCATTTGTTCCAATCTGAGACATAAACAGAGACAGGGGTAATCCTTCTCAAGTTCTAAATCAAGAACTTTTTAAAAGAAAAACCCATGTACATGTAAAAAGAAAGGATTCATTTTTATATTAAATAGCTATCCCCGTATCTTTCTGATTCTTCTTTCTTTTTATTTTATTCTTATGAATATGATATAAATATGATCTAATAAAATATGACAAAAATATGACAAAACCTATAGCAAAAATTGGTTTACGTAAGAATGCACGTATTGGTTCAAAAAAGAATGAACGTAGAATACCAAAAGGAGTTATTCATGTTCAAGCGAGTTTCAACAATACTATTGTAACTGTTACAGATGTACGAGGTCGGGTGGTTTCTTGGGCTTCCGCAGGTACTTCTGGATTCAGAGGTACAAGAAAAGGAACACCCTATGCTGCTCAAGCCGCGGCATTGAATGCTATTCGTACATTAGTTGATCAGGGTATGCAACGAGCAGAAGTTATGATAAAGGGTCCAGGTCTCGGAAGAGATGCGGCATTACGAGCCATTCGGAGAAATGGGATGCTCTTAAGTTTCGTACGTGATGTAACACCCATGCCGCATAATGGATGTCGCCCCCCTAAAAAAAGACGTGTGTAGAAATAATAATTCAAGAGATTCCAAGAGAAATAAATGATTCAATAATCTGATACAATAATCATAAATAAAAGAAAAATAATAGTATGGTTCGAGAAGAAGTAGCAGGATCCACTCGAACAGTAAAGTGGAAATGTGTTGAATCAAGAGTAGACAGCAAGCGTCTTTATTATGGTCGTTTTGTTCTGTCCCCGCTTATGAAAGGTCAAGCCGATACCATAGGTATTGCCATGCGAAGGGCTTTACTTGGAGAAATAGAAGGAACATGTATCACACGTGCAACATCTGAAAATGTTCTGCATGAATATTCTACGATAGCGGGTATTGAAGAATCAGTACATGATATTTTAATAAATTTGAAAGAGATTGTATTGAAAAGTAATCTATATGGAGTTAGGGACGCATCCATTTGCGTCAGGGGACCTAAATACATAACAGCTCAAGATATTATCTCACCACCTTCTGTACAAATAGTTGACACGACACAGCATATAGCTAACCTGACAGAACCAATTGATTTGTGTATTGAATTACAAATCAAGAGAGGTCGTGGATATCATATGAAATCCATAAATGAATCTCACGATGGAAGTTATCCTATAGATATTGTATCTATGCCTGTTCGAAATGCAAATCATAGTATTCATTCTTATGGGAATGGGAATGAAAAACAAGAGATACTCTTTCTAGAAATATGGACGAATGGAAGTTTAACTCCTAAAGAAGCACTTTATGAAGCTTCTCGTAATTTGATTGATTTATTGATTCCTTTTCTACATGCAGAGGAAGAGTACATGAATTTAGAGGAAAATGAAAACAGATGGAATCTACCCTTTTTTTCCTTTCAATACAGATTCACTAATCTCAAGAAAAACAAAAAAGGAATTCCATTGACATGTATTTTTATTGACCAATCAGAATTGTCTTCCAGGACCTATAATTGTCTCAAAAGGTCCAATATACATACATTATTGGACCTTTTGAATCACAGTCAAAAAGATCTTATGAAAATGGAATATTTTCGCATAGAAGATATAAAACAGATATTGGGCACTCTACAGAAGCATTTTGCAATCAATTTACCTAAGAAAAAGTTTTCATTTTAAATCCATTGGAATTTTTTAGTTTTTAGAATTAGAAATAAAATAAAAAAATAATAGAATAAGTTTTGAATCTCCGACACGGTCCATATATTTGCAGAATAGATACATAATAAGATTGATGTATCTAGGGAAGATCCAGAAGAGGATCTTCCTTAGATACCTATGTCGTGTTATTTAACTTTGAAAAAGACCTAAAGTGAGGGATTTCTCGATAGGTAAAGTTGCTCCAATACCTAACCAAAGAGCTACTGCGGTACCGATCAAAAATACTGTTGTAGCTACTGGACGACGAAATGGATTTTGAAATTTATTGACATTCTCCAAAAAAGGTACTGTCAATAATCCTATTGGTACTGAAACCATTAAAAGAACACCCAATAATTTATTGGGCACTGTGCGAAGTATTTGAAATACGGGAAAGAAGTACCATTCGGGTAATATTTCCAACGGAGTTGCAAACGGATCCGCCGGTTCACCTATCATTGACGGCTCTAGAACTGCTAAACCCACACTACATGCAATAGTGCCTAGGATTACTACTGGAAAAATATATAAAAGATCATTGGGCCATGCGGGTTCTCCATAATAATTATGTCCCATCCCTTTAGCCAATTTAGCTCTTAATACAGGATCATTCAAATCAGGTTTCTTTGTTATTTGGATAGGTTAACTCTTGTGGATCCATCCCCCAAAAGAACCGGACATGATAATTTTTTATCATCCGGCTCGAGCAAGAATCAAAAGAATCACAGAAATAGATCCATAGAACATAAATAGGTCCATATAAGACCTATATTTTATACATATCTACATATATAATGTAGAATGACTCTATTTAATAAACTATTTATCAAATTCCATTTCCCCGAGTTTCAACGATTCATTATTCATTGCAAATAATTCAGTTCTGGCAACAGGGAAATGCTCAATATCCAAGTCGGCTTACAAATTTGATCATGATCAAGTGCTTTTTGGATTGTCTCATATCTTTTGGTTAGTATTTATCCTCACAACATCTCGATTGTATTACATAAACAAAATACAAAGTTTTTACTTGTTACTAATAAAGTATAGCCCCTGTTCTTCCTTAGATACCTTATTTAACTCCGATAGTATAATAGATCAGGGTCGATGCAAAGGAAATGAATGCATCTACATACTATAAAAAATTTACTAAGATTACTATCCAATTAATACGAAATACTAAGACTATCAATTAGTTATATAATTATAATAAAATAATAAATTTACTAAAAAAAAAAATCAAACAAAGTAAATAAATAGAACATTGGATCATTCCACATCACTTATTCTAGGGATCTTACGGAGCCTGTTCATGTATGACATGATTCGGGTATGATCATAGAAAATATTCTCCTCAAGTTAAAACCGGCCTATCCTATGTTCCTATGCTACATAAAGGGACTGACATGATGGTTGGATGTGGAGACACGTTGGGTTGTGAATTCCAACTTGGCGGATAAAATCATATATCTGCATGGACCAATCAATAGTTCAAGTCACACACTCCCATAATCCATCCCCTTTTAGGAAAATATACTTCAACTATTCGATTCGTATCAAATAAAAAATACTTCAGAATTGAATAGAAGTATCCAAATAACATGCCTTATTTTTCAATAATACATATTTGTAGCAATAAAAGACTCTTGTTCCTCCCCGATATGATAAATTACAAATATCTATTATCTATGATCTGCCTTCTCTATAAAGGACCCGAAATACCTTGCTTACGTATCATTGGAAAGTGCATTAACATAAATACGGCAGTAAGAAGAGGCAATACAAAAGTATGTAAACTATAAAAACGAGTCAAAGTGGACTGGCCCACACTAGCACTTCCACGTAATAATTCTACCAAAGGCGATCCTATTATAGGAATAGCTTCAGGTACGCCTGTTACAATTTTTACTGCCCAATAGCCAATTTGGTCCCGAGGTAAGGAATAACCAGTTACGCCAAAAGATGCGGTCAATACAGCCAGAACTACCCCTGTAATCCAAGTTAATTCGCGGGGTTTTTTAAAACCCCCCGTAAGATACACACGAAATACGTGCAAGATCATCATTAGAACCATCATACTTGCTGACCATCGATGAACTGATCGAATTAACCAACCAAAGTTGGCCTCAGTCATTATGTATTGAACAGAGGAAAAAGCCTCTGTAACAGTTGGACGATAGTAAAAGGTCATAGCAAAACCCGTAGCTACTTGTACTAAAAAACAAGTCAGCGTAATCCCCCCTAAACAATAAAATATATTGACATGAGGAGGAACATATTTACTAGTTATATCATCTGCAATCGCTTGAATCTCGAGACGTTCCTCGAACCAATCATATACTTTATTGAGATAGGTAAACCAAGAAAGACTCCCCCTCTTAGAGCTGTATATGAAAATTTCATCTCGTACGGCTCAAGCCGAAACACACAAATACTGGTTTCAACGGATATGGAATAGAGAGTTTCAAACTTCTTGTGGCTTAGCCACTTGACTCGATTTGACCCAAAGATACGAAGTAAGAAAAATCCGGAATCTCTTCTTTGTGATGATAATGCCAAGAAATACAATATCAAGTTGGCTCATCTATCTTTCTTTATGTTAATCGTGACAGGCCTCTTGAATCTTCTCTTCCCTATCTTTTTTTTTTTTTATAGGAATTCTCTTGTTGAGACCCTATGAATCAATTGAAACCTCAGATTCATACTAGAACCACGATGATTTAAGAAAACCAAAGCTAAACTCAAAGGATTTCTGAGTAAAAACCATTTGATCATCACTTCTTCAATGAATGTAATAACTCAACAAAATCTAGAGAAAGAAGTTTCTTTCGGAAGTATGAAGGAAAAAATTGTTTGATTTAGAAAATACCTATTTCCCTATTTCCATTTTTTTTTCATCCGGTTGCGAGGTCTGAATAATAGGTATGAATCATAGTTCAAATATTTCTTTTCTTGATCTATTCTATATAGTCCGTGCTCCAGAGACTAGAATAAATATCTGACGAGGTAGAATCATCTTGATAGAGATGACAGGTCCATTCTCTGTATTATCAATAGGATCAATTATAACAAGTCACACGCTCATATTCCGGAAATGAAATATCAAAACAAATAAATTTCACGATCGAACTACCAGAATGGTCTATAAATCCAAGTCTTAGGTAATCTTAAGTTGAAGTATTAAGAATCTTAAGCATTAAGTAAGTATAAGTAAAATAATCTTTTTGATTGAAAAACTAGGACTTACTAGTTTTTATGAACTAATTCATTGAAATTCCATCCAGTAAAACAGATGAATTATAAATTTCTAAAATAATAGATAGAAATATTGCAAATAGAGCCATTGCAACTCCCATAAGTGGTGTAGTCCCCCACCCTGGAGCTACTTTTCCATATTCCGAATTCAATGGTTTCAATAAACTCCCTATGCCAGTTGATCTTGGCCCAGATCTAGAACTACTCTCAACGGTTTTTGTAGCCATAAATCCTCTTTCATCATGGGTTTAAATCTGTTGACTTTGTATACCATTCTGTTGTAGTTGTAAATAAACAACATTATCGTGATCCTTTGTGATCTTGAAATTATTGAAAAATGGAAACAGCAACCCTAGTCGCCATCTCCATATCCGGTTTACTTGTAAGCTTTACTGGGTATGCCTTATATACCGCTTTTGGGCAACCCTCTCAAAAATTAAGAGATCCCTTCGAAGAACATGGGGACTAGTTGAAGTAATGAGCTCCAATATTAATATGGGGGCTCATTACTTCAATGGAAATAATGAAAAATCATTTCATTTTTTTAGTTGGAACTTTAGGTGGTTCTCGAAAAAAGATAGCGAAAAAAATTATCCCTAAAGTCGAAACTAAGAGGAATATATAAACCAATGCTTCCATAGATTCTATCGTGGTTTACAATTATAGCTTCCACACCTATTCATTTTGGATTATTTACTAAAGAAATTCGAATTTGAGATTTACAATTTACTATTACTATCTATATAGTATGTATATATAGATATAGTCATTCATATCTTATTACTATTCACTATTCGATTATATTCTATTATTCTATTTTGAATTTTTCTATATTATTCTATTTATACATAAAAATATAAAAAAAAAAGAGAAATATATGAAATATCTAAATACTAGAATAAAAGAAAAAATAGAGGCAAAAGACGGCAAAGGAATTTTGTATCAGACTACTTGTCTCCTTGTAGTTGGATCTCCAAGTTTTTGGAATGCTCCAAATTCCACTTGAGCATCCAAATCTGGATCAATACCAGCAAAAACATCTCTGAACAAGGTTCTGGCGCCGTGCCAAATGTGTCCGAAAAAGAAAAGCAAAGCAAACGTAGCATGCCCAAAAGTGAACCAACCCCTTGGACTACTACGAAAAACACCATCGGATTTCAAAGTAGCCCGGTCTAATTCAAAAATCTCACCTAATTGGGCACGTCTAGCATATTTTTTCACAGTAGCAGGATCACTATAAATGACTCCATTGAGTTCTCCACCACAGAATTCAACAGTTACCCCTACTTGTTCAACACTATACTTGGATTCTGCCCTTCTAAAAGGAACATCGGCCCTCACAATTCCGTCTCCATCTACCAAAACTACCGGAAATGTTTCAAAGAAGGTAGGCATACGACGTACAAAGAGTTCACGCCCTTCTTTATCTCTAAATATGGGGTGCCCCAACCACCCAACAGCTATTCCATCCCCATTATCCATTGAGCCTGCTCTGAATAATCCCCCTTTCGCCGGATTATTACCAATGTAATCGTAAAAAGCTAATTTTTCGGGAATTTTAGACCAAGCTTCCGATAAGCTCAAATTTTCGGCTAGTCCGGCCCCAACTCTTCGATATATTTCTTGTTGGAAGTACCCCTGATCCCACTGATAACGAGTGGGACCAAATAATTCGATTGGAGTAGTTGCTGAACCATACCACATAGTTCCAGCAACTACGAAAGCTGCAAAAAAAACAGCAGCAATACTACTGGAAAGCACAGTTTCAATATTACCCATGCGTAATCCTTTGTATAAACGTTGAGGCGGACGGACACTAAGATGGAATAGACCCGCTAATATGCCCAATGTACCTGCTGCAATATGATGAGAAGCTATTCCCCCCGGAACAAAAGGATCAAAACCTTCCGCACCCCACGCTGGGTTTACATATTGTACTTTTCCCGTTAATCCATAAGGATCAGACACCCATATACCAGGACCATATAATCCTGTTACATGAAATGCACCAAAGCCAAAGCAAGCAACTCCTGAGAGAAATAAATGAATTCCAAAGATCTTGGGCAAATCCAAAGAAGGTTTTCCCGTACGTTCATCACAGAATATTTCTAGGTCCCAATACACCCAATGCCAGATAGCTGACAAGAAGCACAAGCCAGAAAACAAAATATGTGCTCCTGCCACGCCTTCATAACTCCAAATGCCCGGATTCATTATAGTTCCTCCCGATATATTCCAACCCCCCCACGAATTGGTTATTCCTAAACGAGTCATGAAGGGTATAACGAACATGCCTTGTCTCCACATTGGATCAAGAACAGGGTCAGAGGGATCAAAAACCGCTAATTCATATAGAGCCATCGAGCCGGCCCAACCAGAAACTAGAGCTGTATGCATTATATGGACAGAAAGTAATCGACCGGGATCATTCAATACAACGGTATGAACACGATACCAAGGCAAACCCATGTAAATACCCCTTTCTGAAAAAGAAATAGACATTATGTAACTTTATCGCATTGGAAAAGACTAGACCGTGTATTTCACCTGTTTGGTAGATTTTTTATAGGAAAGGATTAATATTTATTTGTATTCCCTTCTTTTTATTTTTAATTTTTAATGAAATAGAATTCTTTCTATTCCTTTCTATTTAGAAGAACAAATAGAAACAGATCTTATTCTATACCCAATAAGTACCAATACGCAATGGGAGGATTTTTAGGGAAAAAAATGCATAGATACTCTTTTAGAATTCGAAATCATTCGAAAAATCGGCTGATCCCATCGATCCCCTTCGTTACAATCTTTCTTTATTCATTCTGTATTCCTCTATGAATCTTCCAGTTCTATATATATTTCTATATATATATATACTTATATATACTATAAGTCTAGCTAGATAAGAATATTAAGTTCTATTTTATAGAATCTAAATAAGATTCTAAATAGAAAGAAGATTAAAAGATATAAAAATAGAATATAAGAATAGAAAAGAAAGAGAAAAAATGATGAAGACAATAAAACCATTGTTACGTTTCCATATTAAAGTAAAATATAGTACTTCATTTTTTTCTTTATCTTAATGCCCCTTGGTGTTCCAAAAGTACCTTTTCGGAGTCCTGGAGAGGAAGATGCAGCTTGGGTTGACGTATAGTGCGACTTGTCAGACAGATTGGTCATATGGTATTTCTCCGTTATCTCCCTCGATCGAGTATTCTCTGTTTCGCCCAATCCAATAAATATATATTCATTTATTGAACCATCAATAATTCGGAGCGTGAAGCACAATAATTCCTACTGGGGATCAATATTATCAATTAAAATAATTGATGGTTTACTTGGACTGATAAAAGAAAGTATCCAGGCTCCGTTCAAAGAATACCAAATTGTAAATGGTAAGAGTAAAAGTAATAGAACGGGAGTGTAAATGTAGTAATTCTAAAATAAAGAATATAAAAAGAAAATAGAAATTTCATTAAATTCTTAATAATCTATTAAATTCATTATTAATGAAATAGAATATAACTTACTATAAGAGAATCTATTTTGTAGAATATATAATAATTACACGATTACTGCTTGTATCATAGACTATTATTAGACTTACTATAGGGATAATCTTAAACTGCCTACCAATGGAGTAGTATGATGAATACATCGAATATTTTTTTGAAAGGTATGAAAAATTGAAAAAAAAAGAAGTGGTACTGGAATCATTTGACCTATATGCTCAAATGGAATTCGGGAAAATCTTCCCCCGGAGTAGAACAAGAACCTAAAAGAATTGAAAGGGCCATTCAGGAACAAGAAAATGACATCGTAATTTGAATTTCGATGAAACAATACATCAATGAGAGGTTAGTTCAATAAGTTCATAAAATTCTTTTTGATTTTATACATTATAGAATATAGGGAAGGGGAAGGAGAGCAAAACTCATGTTAAAAAAAAAAAGAAATAGGATTGGAATCGACACATTGATTTTTTTTTCGCAATTCTTTCGAACCGTATGCATCCAAAGGTGCACGTACGGTTCCTCAGGGATACAATTTTGCCCTAATCAACCGACTTCATCGAGAAAGATTACTTTTTTTAGGCCAAGAGGTTGATAGCGAGATCTCGAATCAACTTGTTGGTCTCATGATATATCTCAGCATAGAAGATGATACTAGGGATCTTTATTTGTTTATAAATTCTCCAGGCGGATGGGTAATACCAGGAATAGCCATTTATGATACTATGCAATTTGTGTCACCGGATGTACATACAATATGTATGGGATTAGCCGCTTCAATGGGATCTTTCGTTCTGGTCGGAGGAGAAATTACCAAACGTCTAGCATTCCCTCACGCTTGGCGCCAATGAGTTTTTTTATTTGAGAAAAAAAAAGAATACTATGCCTTCGCTGTATCGAATATGAATTAAATAAAGAATAAGTAATAATAGCATGGCAATTCGAGTTCGATATGAACAAACCTTTATTGTTTTTTTCTAACATGAGATTTTGTATCGAGATAGTAGTATGAAAGAAGGGTTATTCCCAATTTGATTTTATGTGTCAAGCAAGAGTCAATTTCAGCGTCACAAACCATTATTCTTCCACACCAGAAGTCTCTTTCTTATTTTTATGTTATGAGAGAAAGAGTTAAAAAAAATGGAAAAAATCATTTGATCCTTCTTGGATCCTATCAAAAAAAACTTTGGGATTGCTAATCCACAGACGAGATAAATATATAAAGCAACAGAACCATCATAGTATCTTTTTAACTACTACGAAAGGAAGGGTGGTAAATGGATCATTTAACGATTTGGATCGGATAGGTTCTATTTATTCTTTTCGATAGAATAGCTTCTATCAAAAAGAGAAATTCCATCGCAGAGCCGTATGCAATGTACAAAAGATGCCCGTACGGTTGTTTAATTCTATTTTTTATTGTTCTTTTGATTCCCCCTTACTTTAATACTTTAACCCAATCGTGCAATATATAGATAGAAGAACCATTCATGATGTTATATAAATATCATCAGGGTTATGATTCACCAACCTGCTAGTTCTTTTTACGAGGCACAAGCAGGGGAATTTATTCTGGAAGCAGAAGAACTATTGAAGCTTCGCGAAACTCTCACAAAAGTTTATGTACAAAGAACGGGCAACCCTTTATGGGTTATATCCGAAGATATGGAAAGGGATGTTTTTATGTCAGCAACAGAAGCCCAAGCTCATGGCATCGTTGATCTTGTAGCGGTCGAAAATGATAATACTGGGGATTCCATATAAATATAAGAATTCCTTTTAAAAATTGGAATTTCCCGTGTGAATAGAAATCATTCATAATCATCAACCATCAGGTTAAGATCGATCTAAACCAACCCGCTCTATTCTATCTAGAATGAGATTCTATAGACACGCCATGCCAACCATTAAACAACTTATTAGAAACGCACGACAGCCAATAAGAAATGTCACGAAATCTCCCGCTCTTCGAGGATGTCCTCAGCGTCGAGGAACATGTACTAGGGTGTATGTGCGACTCGTTCAGTTCAGATCATGAGTTTGAAAAATGTAAAAGTTTTTTACAGTATCAACGACCACTATCAATGAATCAGGATAGATATAGTGAAAGACGGCCTTTTAATTGACTAGTATCTAAAAATGAAGATCTATAATCTACTTAATTATGTTATGAATTTATGGTTTCTATTGGTGCAAATCCAATCACTCCATTTGAGATGAGAAGGAATTCTCCATTGGTAACAAATAGTTATCCATTAAGCGGAGGAAAAAGGTTATGCTCCTATTCCTTTTCTTGAAAAAACGGACTAACAGGGTCAGCTACCTAGCCAACTTTCAGAATTAAATGCCGTCACTGTATGGATAGCTTTTTTGTGAAAAGGACTATTACTTTATAATTAGAATTGAAAAAAGAATTCTAATTGAAAAATGAATGGGTAGAGCCAAAGAGTGTGAACTATACAAGTTCACGATAAAATTCGATGAAATGAAAGAAGAGGCTCCGGTGTATAGAGAGGACCTCACCGTTTCAGAAGTTACCATAGAAACGAGGAAACCCACTATTCTTTTTTATTTAGTAGCATTTTCATTTCTTATTTCCAGGCGAGATACCTTGAAGAAAGAAAAATCGTGGTCGGGAAGGTCATAGTCGCAAAAGCCATTGGAATTTATATTTTATATATCGGAAGAATCCGTTTTGTTATTAATCGACCGGAGGAAAAGGATGACTGAAAGAAGAGAAATCAATTAGTTATTCAAGAAGATTTCATTTGATTCAATGACCAGAGTTAAACGAGGATATACAGCTCGGAGACGTCAAAAAAAGATTCGTTTATTTGCATCAACCTTTATAGGGGCTCATTCAAGACTTACTCGAACAACTACTCAACAAAGAATGAGAGCTTTGGTTTCTTCTCATCGAGATAGGAGCAGGAAAAAGAGAGATTTTCGTCGTTTGTGGATCACTCGGATAAATGCGGTAACTCGTGAGGATAGGCTATTCTATAGTTATAACCTATTCATCCACAATCTGTACAAGAGACAATTGCTTCTGAATCGTAAAATACTTGCGCAAATAGCCCTATCAAATCAGAATTGTTTTGATATTATTTCAAATAAAATCACTAATCAAAAATAAAAAAAAAAAAATAAAAGAATACAAATCAAATAAAGGAATAAAAGAATCTTAATTATTATACAGGAAACAAGAATGATTGAAACAGGATTTCCCGGAGAATGGACTCCGGGAAGATAGAAGAAAAAGAAATGAATATTTGAGTAGTAGGAATAAACGAACATCTTTCAAGAAAAAAAGATTTCTTTCCCATTTTTACTTTTTTATAATTTTAGAGTTTATAATACAAGAATCAAATCTGGATTCTAGTTTTTTTCGAGCAAAAAGCTCATATTAATATGAGCTTGAGTTCCGATTGGACTTTTGAAGAGTCTATCTATTTATTTTTGGTTCTAGGGATCGACTCCACTCTCTCCAATTGTTTCTCATTATTACGAAAAGGTAACAAAGATAAAATACGAGCTTGTTTTATAGCAATAGTAATTAATCGTTGTTGTTTCAAAGTTAACCTATTTGTCCGTCTAGATAATATTTTTCCTTGTTCACTAAGAAATCGACTAATTAAACTCATGTTTCTATAATCAATTCGATCCCCCGATCCGATTGGGGGTAAACGTCTACGAAAAGATCGCTTGGATTTACGAAAAGGTTTTTTGGATTTATCCATGGTTTGTTTATTCCTTCTATATATCTATAGAAAATAATCTATAAAATAGAATACTTTTTTTTATTCATTTAATTTATTCATTTAATTAAGATTCGACCAAAATAGGATTTGGTTTGTATTATATATGTTAAGATGTAAAGTTCTTAGTCTTCCCACTACTTGTAAAAATCACACAAGCATTCCGTTACATCTATTTCTTTATTTCCCCATGAATTGTATACTTTTGACAATAGCGACAAAATTTTCTAAATTCTAGTCGATTGGGTGTATTGTGTCGATTCTTTTGAGTAATATATCTAGAAATGCCCGGAGATTTTTTATTGACACCCTTTCGAACACAACAGGTACATTCCAAAATAACTATAATTCTAATATCTTTACCCTTGGCCATGAACCTCCTTTTCATTTTGGATCGACTTCACTTTAGAACTCTCTTCATTTTCTTTTTGATCCGAACCAAAGAAAAATAAAAGAAAAAAGAATCTATATTCTATATCTATACTATATTAACTATATTAATAAAAGTTATTAACTTGAAATGGAATTTGTAAATATTTTCTTTTTCTAATTCTAAATTCTAATAATTCGAATGACTTCTAAGTACTATAATCTAAAAAAGAATTACTATTAAATTACTATTAATTAATATAACTATAAAGAAAAAGAGTCATATTCATTAATAGAATAATATTACGAATATCGTAATAATTAATTAATACAATTTTTTCTAACTAGGAATTCTTCCTATCCTAATCTCAGTATCTTCTTCTTCTTTCTATGTTAGAATTTCGTGGAACCGCCCCTAGACTGGATCCACATTTCCATTTATTTTCCAAAAAATTCTATCGTAGATTCACTGTATTTTGACTGAGGTTCGATACACTCTTTCTTTTTTGAGAATAGAAAAGAAAAAGGAGGCGAAATTGGAGCCATGTTACGTAGAATTGTATCTCAAATCTTCTTCATTTTTTCACAGATCAATAAAAGAATTCAATCAAGATGAAAAAAAGGGGAATGACAAGGCATCTGGAAATAAACGATTAATTTCTATCAATAGACCTGCTAAAGACCCAAACCA